TTCAGCTACGCACTTATTTAAAAACGAATAAACCTCAGTTCCAAGAAATAATAGCCTCTACCAAGACATTAACCGCTGAAGCAGAAAGCTTTTTGAAAGAAGGTGTTCAAGAGCAACTGGAACGTTTTCTACTTCAGGAGAAATTATAAAAAAAAAAAAAAAGAAAATAAATGGATCATTCTTTTTTTTATTCTTTAGTTCAATTTTTAAGAAATTCTAAAAATAAAAGTATATTAAGTTAAGTATATATATAATAGAAAGAAGTATATAACGAATATCTGTTTAATATTAAATCTTAAAGCATTCAGAATTTCTTTCTTATTCTATTTCTTTCTGATCTTTTTTCTAAATAGAATGAAAATATATTCTATATAATATATAGAAATGGAAATAATAGATAAATATCAATATATTTATATCTATATTGATATTGCGTCCAATAGGATTTGAACCTATACCAAAGGTTTAGAAGACCTATGTCCTATCCATTAGACAATGGACGCTTTTCGCTTTTTTTGACTTCCCAATTGTTAAAAAAAAGAATGTGCGAAATCTTTTTAGCAATTGTGTATTGAAGTGAATTCAATACACAATTGCTATTAGACAATTCTAATAGAGAAAATTGTCTCTACTAAAAGGGGGCAATTTAGAATTTAGAGCGGGTAGCGGGAATCGAACCCGCATCGTTAGCTTGGAAGGCTAAGGGTTTTAGTCGACGTCGATTGATCAGTTTTATATTTTTAACGTCTCTAATTCAAAACCGAACATGAAACTTTGGTTTCATTCGGCTCCTTTATGATGGATGGAGAAATTCCCCAAAAAAATAAGATGGGAACGAAATAAAAATCAAAATTCGACCCATAACATCTATGTTAGCTTTTTTTTCCGTCTGGATGCTTTCACAGAAAATTTTGCTTTATAGATGATCCTTCTAGAAGATAGAAAAGGCGAACTCGAACAATCTTTCTAGTTACTTCGTTCTTTATTTCTATTTAACGGAATCCTTAGGAAAAGTATTTTGTTTCCACCGAGCTAAAACAATATAATATGTCGATGTCTTTAGTAAACCAAAGTTCTCGTTTAATAGCTATTTTGCTTCAATTTTTTCTATACCAAACAAAAAATAAAACTGAAGATTTAGTTACGATTAGAAAGAAACTTTTCTGGCTTTATCCATGGATCCTCTTGTTATACTTATTGAATTGTAAATAGTCATCCAATTCAAAAATTATGTTTCGGAATTTAATAATCCAAATTGACAATTAATTAGAGTCTTTGGATACAAATTACGAGAATCTATAATCTTCCTTGAATCTTTCATTGAAAGGTAAAGGACTAAATCCTTTTAAGAAATAAAGTTTTTGATCGGAAGATTAATCAAACCGAGAGACCCTTTAACTATTAAAGGGGTTAAAGGAACGAATCACACTTTTACCACTAAACTATACCCGCTACAATGCAATTATTGCATATAAATTGACCTTTTGTCGAACAAAGTAATCGGGAGAAAAAAATCTGAAAAAAAAAATTAGAAAATTCTAGCGTAGACTTAATCAAATTAGTCAAAGCGGGATTCCTTTTTTTTATTTCAGATCTTTTTTGTCTAAAAATCCATCAGATGGGTCTTTTTAACTTTAACAAAAAAAGGCCCGGCTGGGGACTGACCAGGCCAGGCTATTAAAATAAAAAAGATCTTTTATTTGTGTTTGGACGAGACAAAATCAAAAAAGGATTCTCTATTTCTATTTTTGTGATTTTATTTATTTCTCTTTCGAGTTCGAGCCTTTTCTTTATCTAATCTTTATCTACATTTTTTATGTAAATAGAATTACTGAGAAAGTTCTATAACAAAAGTTATATAATAGTAATATATATATATATATTAATTATATATAAATATATGATAAATATATTTATATAATAAAAAAGAAATTATATATATATATATAATAAAATATAGAAAATGAAAATATATATATATAATATAAAGTAATATAAAGAATAATCTATAAAAAAAAAAAAAGAAAAGTTTTTTAAGAATAAAGTGGAGAAGGTTTTTTTAAAGCCTTTTTTTGTCTAATGGAATCTAATAAGTATCCTTTTTCGATTAGGAGAGATGGCTGAGTGGACTAAAGCGTTGGATTGCTAATCCATTGTACGAGTTAATCGTACCGAGGGTTCGAATCCCTCTCTTTCCCTTCCGCTTTTTTGATGATGTGAAATAGATAAAATCCTAATAAAATTCGCGCATTTCCACTAATTAAATAAAGTAATAAAAAACCTTTCTTTTTTATTCTTCACGTCCCGGATTACGTCCTGGATCATTAGATAGGAATCCAAATATGAAGAGAGAAACAAAGAATATAACTACGGTGTATACAAAAAGTTTGAGAGTAAGCATTACACAATCTCCAAGATCTTACTTTTTTTTTCAAAAAAAAAAAAGAGAATAGATTCTCTATTTTTATACTAAATATCTAGATATTTTTTTTGTGAACTCGAATCTAATTAGGTTCTTTCATTTAGGGAAAAGAAGATAAAACTGAGGAAATCGAATGATCCAGATTTAGTACGGCTACCAAAAAAATTCAATGTTTGAATTGAGAGTTCGTTCCTATGTCAAGATTTTTTGATCTTTTGAATTGTTGGAAGAATCAAAATCGTGAATTTTTCTAAGTTCTAAGACAGTATTAAGAATTTCATCGAAAACTGACAGCTGCTTGCCAAACAAAGGCTAAGAGAAGAAAGAAAAGAGGTATTACGGGCATAACATCTACGATTGGATTCAAAAAGGCGTAGGCCTCCGGCAATTTGGCGACTAAAAAAGTGCTTGAAAAAAGGGCAGAATTAAAACAAATACCGATCAAATTAAATATATTAAGCATAACAAAAATTGGTGTTCTTGTGGATAATTTAATTTTGATTGAGTTATTAATATATTTTTTATATAAGGAAAAAAATAAAGAAAGATAGTCTAAAAAGACTTTGGTGAACTTACTCAATCAAAAATCCTTTCATTCTCTTATGAGAATGAAAGAAATAATATTTTCATACAATATCTTAATTGAATTCTATGTAATGATCAATAAAGTAAGTTTGATTTGTTATCTACACGTGTCAAAACTATAGCACCAATGTAATCTATATTTAATTTAGGCTAAAATTGAATTGACGAACAACCAATAGCAATATTACTCTTTTAGTAGTCTTGAATAAAAATAAAAATGGGGCGTAGCCAAGCGGTAAGGCAACGGGTTTTGGTCCCGCTATTCGGAGGTTCGAATCCTTCCGTCCCAGAGTCCAGTCATTACGGAATCAATCTTCTATTGCCTTTGTACACCATCTTTCTCTTTCTGTTTAAAAATCCAATATTTTTTAAGAATAAAATATTGAAATGAAAAGAAGAATCAACTTATTTTTCATCATTTCAACCGAATTCACAAAAAATCTATTTGCTTTTTTTATTTGTGTGTGATGTAGGTAAGTAAGGTAGAACCGTAGATTCTAAGAGTTTGAATAAAAAAATCTATATATATATATATTTATATATATAAATATAGATTTCTATTCAAATTTAGATTTGACATATATACAATCTAATATGGGATTCATTTGAATTCTGACTGAACCTTTTACGCGTAGATTCACTATTCCATTCATAGAGAAAGAAAAAGTATAGATTACGATATACTGACTGAACTATGACTATTCATGATTCCATAATTGAATCAATTACACAAACTAGAGGAATGTTATGGTAAAACTTCGTTTAAAACGATGTGGTAGAAAGCAACGTGCGACTTGAATTGAAGGACATGATCTGCTGTGGATGTTTTGATCCGCCACCTTTTATATTAGGAATATAGGTGCTCTTGGCTCGACATTTTGTGTTCTATTTTACTAGAGTCCTACACCTTTTTTTGAATATAAAAAAGAGTACAGGATGGAGCTCGAGGAGAATAGAAAGCTTTTATTCCTTTCACAGGAGTAAGGATCTAGGGTTAGTGCGAATCAATAAGTTGGAACAACTTCGTAAGTCTTTTTATTTTTATATTGAAAAAAAAAGCCCTTTCAAATAATTTTACAATGGAAAAAGAAATTTTCTTAAAATTGTAAAATTCTTTGAATCAAAAGTCTATCATGCGTGAATCAAGCGTTTGTATGATTCTTTGATACAAAGAAAAGAAATCATAAACAAAATAAGGGGCTTGTTGCTGCCCTTTTTTACTAAAACGATTCAAGATCACCGAAGTCATGTCTAAACCCAAAGATTCAAAGTAAGGATAAAGAATCCTGAAACAAGGAAATCCAATTTTCAATTGTTTGAACAACTAGATCAGAATTAAGAATCAAAATTGATTCTAAAAAATGAGACAAACAAAAAAAGGGTTAGAGACTACTCAATAAAAAGAGTACTTAAGGATTCTCTGTTGAGATATTTTAGAGTTATTTAACTTGAGTTACGAGAGTACAAATGTTACGAAGGCTTTTTATGAAAAAAAATATTTAGGGTTTCAATATTGGCTAATTGATTTAATGTTTTTATTAATCTATTTAATATTTTAATTTTATACAGAGAGTTAACTTCTACTCATTGCATTTTTTTCTCGAGCCGTACGAGGCCAAAGCCTCTTATACGTTTCTAGGGGGGGGGTATTATTCATATACATCTATCCCAATGAGCCGTTTATCGAATCGTTGCAATTGATGTTCGATCTCGAAGAGAAGGAAGAGATCTTCGGAAGGTGGGTTTTTATGATCCGATAACTAATCAAACTTATTTAAATCTTCCTGCTATTCTCGATTTCCTTAAAAAGGGCGCTCAACCAACAAGAACAGTTCATGATATTTCAAAGAAGGCAGGGATTTTTACGGAATTAAGTCTTAATAAAACGAAATTGAATTAATGAAATATAAAAAAGAGGATGTGAAAGACTCATATATAGCTTGGTATCAAATTTTATTTACTTTTTTCTTTCCTCCTCTTTCGTTTCCATCAT